ATCAGTGAATATTCGATTCTTCCTTAAACTTAGAATCGATTCACAAGAATTCTTCAATTTTGCATATAACATATATGAATCTTTCTTTGATATTTTATTACGTATATGTACGTATATGGGTTCATCCTTTCTAGAGTTTAAATAGAAGGATTCCTCGATCAACGCAGTCAACTCTATTCGTTAGAACAGCTTCCATTGAGTCTCTGCACCTATCCTTTTTTATTCTTGCTTTCTGAACCCTTTATTTGATTTTGATTTGTTTTCTAAAAACAGGATTTGGCTCAGGATTGCCCATTTTTAATTCCAGGGTTTCTCTGAATTTGAAAGTTATCACTTAGTATGTTTCCATACCAAGGCTCAATCCAATCAAGTCCGTAGCGTCTACCAATTTCGCCATATCCCCTCTTTTTTGTTTTGAGACTAGGATCTCGTTGGGATGCCGTCCCTTTCTTTATGTTCATTTATTCTGGAACCGTTTACGTTGAATTCTTTAGATATGCAAGATATGGATTTCTATATAGAAAAAGTGTCTCTGTCTCCTCCTATTTGTTTGATTTCTTGTCTATTTTCTTTCAGATATCGGAGGACCTTTTTTGTATTTAGTCCAATCAAAAATGATTCTATCATTGATGTATCCGCAATTCAATATGGATGGATATATACCCATATATATGCGTCTCTTACTCTTTTTTTTTTTACCTCGATATTTGGAATACTCAAACGGTCGATTCTTTTTTCGCCTTATCCCCCGCCCTTTTGAATGAACACAGAGGAATGTCTCAATATCATTATATTTAATCTGGATTGTATCCTTATCCTTACTTAATCTTTATCCTTATCTTTTCCTTAGGGTCGCCCTTGTCCTTGTATATTGTATAATAAAATTAGAATAGAGAGTTATTCTACTATAATTTTAAGTACTATAACTAATCATTCTATTATAAATTTATAAATAATAATAGTATTTCAATTGAAATTGATTGTTATTGTTATATAGTTAGAACTATTACATATTCTTTATGTTACATATTATATTTTCTTTATGTTACATAATAGTAGATTCATTATACTATAATGAATTATTAATATGCAATAGCTAAAGTAGTTTACTAAAGTCCTATGCACAATTTATTTTATGCGAGCCCGCTTAGCTCAGAGGTTAGAGCATCGCATTTGTAATGCGATGGTCATCGGTTCGATTCCGATAGCCGGCTTTGTCTATTTGTTCTTTTTTTTTTTTACTTTTATATTACATAATTAATCATAATTAATAAGGCCTCCTTGAAGAAATATTGAAACTTGAAGGAATATTGAAAAGACTTCTTACCCCCTCTCCAAGGAAAGAATCACTGATCCATTATGGCGTAAGAACTTCCAACTATGAATAAAAAATGGATTGGAGCAATTAGATCTCTACCAAACAAATCAGAAAAAGTATATATAACTTCTTATATATATACAAAATTGGATATTGATTGATACAATTCATCTCATTCTTCTTTGTAATACATCAATACATCAGTAGATTTAGCTTCGTTTATGGTTTAGTTCAGTCTTAATTTAGGTTTATTCTGTAATAAATTTTTTTTTCAATAAAATAGGGAGTCTTTATGTCTCGTTACCGAGGGCCTCGTTTCAAAAAAATACGCCGGCTGGGTGTTTTACCGGGACTTACTAGTAAAAGGCCGACACCCGGAAGTGATCTTAGAAATCAATCGCGCTTCGGAAAAAGATCTCAATATCGTATTCGTCTAGAAGAAAAACAAAAATTGCGTTTTCATTATGGTCTGACAGAGAGACAATTACTTAAATACGTTCATATCGCTGGAAAAGCCAAAGGGTCAACAGGCCAGGTTTTACTACAATTACTTGAAATGCGTTTGGATAACATCCTTTTTCGATTAGGTATGGCTTCGACCATTCCTGGAGCCCGACAATTAGTTAACCATAGGCATATTTTGGTTAATGGTCGTATAGTAGATATACCAAGTTATCGATGCAAAGCCCGAGATATTATTACTACAAGGGATGAACAAAAATCCAGAGCTCTGATTCAAAATTATCTTGATTCATCCCCCCATGAGGAATTGCCAAAACATTTGACTCTTCACTCATCCCAATATAAAGGATCAGTCAATCAAATAATAGATAGTAAGTGGGTCGGTTTGAAAATAAATGAGTTGCTAGTCGTAGAATATTATTCCCGCCAGACTTGAACCTAACTAAAATAACAAAAAACAAGGGTTCGGGGAATTTAGCCCCTTTTTGGGGGAGTAAATCGACCTAAGGTAAAGGAGCTTAATCTGGATTTTTCTCCCATTCATGTATCATAAATGGATCGAGGGGATATTGTTATGCCTTGGCTACTATTTCCAATATTTTATGTACCACAGCAATTCAATTCCAATTAGGAATATACAATCTAATCTCTATTAAAGAAAATTCTAACTGTTGGTGGTATCCATTGTTGTTATTTTATTTGATACATTGGTTGCGGTCA